CAGTCCCGATGGATCCAATATCCAATAATCCATTCATTTTTCCCTTTCTATGAACTACGAAAGGGTGTCGGGGGCATAATTTCATTCCCAAAGCAAAAAGGAGTCTTTATTTCTTTTTTTTCTTTCCTATTTTTTTTTTCGCTTTTATTGTTTGTTTAGGTTTATAACTATGTGACTAATCGAAGTGAAAAGGCAATCTGATTGATACTTCATCAGATGATTGATTGTAGAAGGAAGATACAAGGTAGGTTATAGAAAAAAACAAGTAAACGGATGATAAATAAAGGAATTTTTGATTAATTGACTCAGCAATCAAAATCCAATTTGGGTTGGGTATGGATAAAAAAATTTCCTATGTTATACTATTGAAGTCTCGACGACAAATTTATTTGATAGATCAGATATTGTTATTCATGATATTGATCTGATTCAAGACCATTGAGAGGGAATTGATTCATTGAATTTACAGACGAAAGATTTATCATCTCTAGGGGATTAAATCCCGAGTTATTGTGAAGTAAAAAAAAACTGATGAGATTATGGAAGTAAATATTCTTGCATTTATTGCTACTGCACTATTCATTCTAGTTCCTACCGCCTTTCTACTTATAATTTACGTAAAAACAGTCAGTCAAAATAATTAATTAAATTGAATGAAACTTCCCTTCTGAATTTTTATCAAAAATTCACGAAGTCAAATGAAAACAATTTCCCGTCTTAACTTAAATGAAATGAGCGGACTATAATCGGCAATATTCTATAAATTTGATAGTATGGTAAGAAAGAAAAAGATGAATCTTTCTTTTTACCATACTATCTATCTCTTAGTCTATAAAGTTATTAATCTAGAGTTAATAATCTAGAATAAAGTAAGTTGCTATAGATCAATCTACACTATTATCTTCATATATGTGTATAATAATTTCATATATTATATTGTAGGGAATTGATATAACACCCAATTTGCTACATCTATTTGTTCCAATCATCTGAATCCCTTTCTTTTTGAAATACAAACACGGGAATCGCTGAAATATCTCTTTGATTGAAAGAGTATGAGTCATATCATAGATTCCTCAATTGGAATCCTATGGGATTCGACATTCAGATATTTTTTTTACAAAAGTTCAAAACGCGTTTCAGAACGATCTCTAAAACAATTGACACGGTTTGATTCCTCAACTCAATTAGTAGTACTTTTAGAGCCCACTTCTTCCCCACACTACGAGTGAAAGGGAAAATGTAAAGACTACCATTAAAGCAGCCCAAGCGAGACTTACTATATCCATGTGAATTATGTCCCCTATCTCTATAAATACGAAGGAATTATTCCTCACTAATAATAGTGGAATCAATGGCGCAGAGTCAAAAAGGGATTCTGGCCGAACACTATTGAGAAACCAATCCAATAAATCTATTATGATTTTGAATCGGGAAAGATTAAACACAAGGAAAATACGTAATAACATCCGAAGGGAATGGGGACATGTAGGAATAAGAATCAAATAACAAATAATAGGGCCTATTCTTTTCTTTTTTTGTTGACGTTAGTTAAGTAAAAACAGAAAGGGGAAAATCACTAAACAAGATACATTACTATCTATTACAGACCTCTATTTCCTCATTTGATATAATCCGTACCCCCTTCCCGATTATCTCTGTGAAACAGAGATGCTTGACTAGGGCTTTACGAAAAAAAATATCAAAATTTTGTTTCCTTTGTGTCTCGCGGGAATCATTCTGCGAGTTATATCAGCAGAAGAGAAGAAGAGATTTCGAGTTTTTTCTTTGTTGATCAGGCGACACCCGGATTTGAACTGGGGAAAAAGGATTTGCAGTCCCCCGCCTTACCACTCGGCCATGCCGCCTAAACGATACAAAATAGGTGAGAAAATTTTTCTGGATTACTGGATTTTTATTCTACTTGTATTTGGACTCCTCTTTTCCTTAATCCTTTACCTAAAATAAAAACCCCTTTTTGTTTTGATTTGATCCACCCCTTCGGTTGATTATATAGTATCTAAAAATCTACAATGCTAAAAAGATTCTCTTGCTTTTCTATTGAGAAAAGAAGAAATCAAATGGGTATTTTCAGCCGACAAATTGGAACCATTAACTATTGACTGCTTACTTCGAATTCCTAAACGATTCTGGGATTTGAATCCCAAATTCGAGATTTCCTAATGACATAAGAAAATACAAATTGAGACAGAACTAATCTTTATTGATTTTTTCAATCAAAAAATCCTTCTCAATTTCAATTATAACAAAACATATGAGTATATGTAAACCCCAGAACATAAATTGTTACACAAACATCTAGTATTTAGATATGTTGTCGATAGGGAATTATCATCAAATTATCCTATTTCACTTCAATTTTGAATTGAATAGAAATTCTCTTTTGATAGAGCACGACCGGGGCTGTCCCAAACAGAACGGCAATAAAAGAGAAGTTTTAGCTATCTGCATACGTATTTAATAAATGCAACTCTTCTTA